TCCGATTTTCTTTAATCTACAGGAGGTCAAATTCAATTTGCTGTTCAATTATAATTATTTCAGTTTTATTTTTTACCTAACACAAATAAGAAGAGTCTAATCACGCTCTGTAGGATTTGAACCTACGACATTGGGTTTTGGAGACCCACGTTCTACCGAACTGAACTAAGAGCGCTTTATTATCACAATAAATAGCCAAGATGGATTGGCTATTTACTAGCAGAAAAACAAAATTGATTGCTTATGTATATACTGTATATACAATTTGAATCAATATCAATTGAAGCCTTCTTACTGCTCATAAGATAAGTAATAGGTAGGGATGACAGGATTTGAACCCGTGACATTTTGTACCCAAAACAAACGCGCTACCAAGCTGCGCTACATCCCTTTCAATTGGTCTACAGTGTCATTGTAGAAAATCCCTGTGTTCTTTTCCACATCTTTATTTCTTTCATTGATATACTAACCTGTCAGTTCTTCTTTTTTTGAATCTCATATCATATTATATAACATATAAAAATAATAGACTTATATTATAAAATAATAGACTTATATTATATACGTAGTTTCAAAATATGAAACCATAAAAAAATGAATATTTGTCGGGAATTCTCAGACGGAACGGGACATATTTTTTTGTTTTAAAAAAAGGCAAAATTTTCCCGAATTGTTGTACATTTCAATCTGCATTAGGTCTTGGACGTAGAAATACAAGTGTCAATCATTAACTACATATCTGGTCATATATGTATTACAAATTAGAATACAATTACAAAAAAAAAGGAGGAGTTTAAATGCGAAATATAAAAACATATCTTTCCGTGGCACCAGTAGTAAGTACTCTATGGTTTGGTTCTTTAGCAGGTTTATTGATAGAGATTAATCGTTTATTTCCAGATGCATTAATATTCCCCTTTTTTTCATTATAGTAAGTGAGACGTAAAGGGAAGGGGTTGACGAAAATTCGAACTACAATGAAATATCTGTGACTAATCCCCTCCCTTACTCTTCTTTGTTTTATAATTAAAAAAAATTATAAAAGAATAGAAGCGGATTTACCCAAGTTAAACTACGAACTTAGGGGTCCGGGAACAAAATTCAATTAATTAATAATAGTGTGAGAAAGAAAATGTAATTGTTAGGACAACAATATCATACAAGATAATTCAATGAAAAATCAAATATTGTATAGCAATTAAAAATTATAAGTATAGAGTTAGAAATCATTATATTACTTATTATTACTATAACTATATTGAGAGATTGCAAGGCAATCTTTCATAATTCAATTTAGCAACTTCTATTTTTTCCTTTCTTTCTTCTTCGTTTTGGGTCAGAAAATTGAAAATATAGAACAGTTCAGTCAATCATACAAAGGAGGTTCATGGCCAGGGGTAAAGATGCCCGAGTAAGGATTATTTTGGAATGTACCAGTTGTGTTCGAAACCGCATTAATAAGGAATCACTGGGCATTTCTCGATATATTACTCAAAAAAATCGACATAATACGCCCAGTCGATTGGAATTGAGAAAATTCTGTACCTCTTGTTACAAACATACGATTCACGGGGAGATAAAGAAATAGATCTAACCGACCTATCGCGCGTCCGCCTTGCGTTCCAAGGAAGACGAAAAACGACATCTATTAATATTTTTTATTTAATAGAATATTATTTCTAGATACTAGATATACAACAAAAATTATACAAAAATTATATATAACGGATCCTATATTTAATTTATATAAAATAAACAATTTTTTTTTTAATTCGAAATCATTTCTGATACGATCAAAATCGAATTAGGATTTTCAGGACAAGGAATAAAAAAACCATGGCTAAATCCAAGCAGCTCTTTCTTAAATCTAAACGATCTTTTCGTAGGCGTTTGCCCCCGATACAATCGGGGGATCGAATTGATTATAGAAATATGAGTTTAATTAGTCGATTTATTAGTGAACAAGGAAAGATATTATCTAGGCGGGTGAATAGATTGACCTTAAAACAACAACGATTAATTACTATTGCTATAAAACAAGCTCGTATTTTATCTTTGTTACCCTTTCTTAATAATGAGAAACAATTTGAAAGAAATGAGTCGACTCCTAGAACTACAGGTCTTATAATTAAAAATAAATAAGTTTGCTCTTCAATTGAATCAAAATAAAACTGAAATCTGACTTCAAATGTGAATTGACATTTTAGTAAAAAATTTTGAAATTTATTGCTATGTCGTCAGAATAATAAAAAAAATAATTCGGGAATAAATCTTTTTTTATTAAACGTCTTTGTTTATTGTAACGACTTTATCTTTAAAATAATCATATTATATCCTATTTTTCCATAACTAATTTCTACTCTACCCTCCCAAATTTACTTACCAGAAAAACATTACACTGGATTCTTTGCAACCTCTTTATTTTAAAATCTCGTTGGAAATCATATAAAGACAATTGCTATTTAATATAGCAATTTGTGCAAGTATTTTACGATTAAGAAGCAACCGCCCCTTGTACAGATTGTGTATTAATTGACTATAACAATAGTATAGTTTATTGGCTCGAATTACTGCATTTATCCGAGTGATCCACAAACGACGAAAATCTCTCTTTTGCCTGCCTCTATCTTGATGAGCCGAAACCAAGGCTCTTATTTTCTGTTGAGTAATAGTCCGAGAAAGTCTTGAGCGGGCCCCTTGAAAACTTGATGCAAATAAACGAATTTTGGTTCTACGTCTTCGAGCTATATATCCTCGTTTAATTCTAGTCATTGATCATTGAATAAATGAAACTTTGATGAATAACTAATTGATTTATTTTCTTTCAGTTATTTCTTTTCCCTTTCATAGTCTATTAATAACAAAACGGATTCTTCCAGTGTATAAAAAAAACTTCCAATGTCTTTTGCTACTATAACCTTCCTGACCACGATTTTTTTGAGGCGAAAAGCCTCGAAATAGGAAATTGTATTGATACTAAATATCAAAAACATAATAAAGAAAAAAGTAGTAAATAGAAATAGGTATAGCGGTTTCCTTCGTTTTTATGGTTGCTTCTTAACGGTGAGGTCCTCTCTATACACCGGAGCCTCCTCCCTCATTTGATTTAATCAATGTTATTGTTAACTTGTACAGTTTGCACTTTTTGGCTCTACCCATCATTATGCAGTAATAAGTCTTTCACAAGAAGACCCACCTATACAGTAACGGTATTTTTTTTTTAATTATGAAGATTAGCTGAGTAACTGACCTTGTTAGTCCGTTCTTGCAGGAGTCAAGAGTTAAGGGTATATAATCTTTCTGCTTTTTAATTTTAAATAGTATTTCCCTGCTTAATGAATACCATTTGGTATCAATGGTGAATTCTTTCTCATCTGAAATTAGCAGTCTAAGTGATTGGATTTGTCCCAATGTCAACCATAAATTTATTTGAATATACAATATAAGGCTATGATAGAATTTTTTTGATATTTTCTTTTTTCGTCTAGTGGATGGTCTTCTTAGAGTCTATCCTATATCTGATCATTTATATTGGATCAACTCTTCTCTTTTTGCCTAATACATGATCTGAACGAGTCGCACATACACCCTAGTACATGTTCCTCGTCGCTGAGGACATCCCCCAAGAGCGGGGGATTTCGTGACATTTTTGATTGGCTGTCTTGTGTTTCTAATAAGTTGTTTAATAGTTGGCATGTTGGATGATATAACAGAATGGGATGGTTTAGATCGATCTTAACCGGATAATTATGAATTCTTTTTTTATTAATGTATTCATAGAATATTGTCGTAACCGCGGTAAGAAGATAAAATAATACATTATATACTTGCGTAAAATCTCTCTTATTTTTATTCAACTGCTACAAGATCAACAAGTCCGTGAGCTTGGGCTTCTGTTGCTGACATAAAAACATCTCTTTCCATGTCTTCGGAAACAACCCATAAGGATTGGCCTGTTCTTTGTACATAAACCTTTGTGAGGGTTTCGCGCAGCGTCAGTAGTTCTTCCGCTTCCAAGATAAACTCTCCCGTCGATGCCTCATAAAAAGAACTAGAAGGTTGATGGATCATTACCCTGATGAAATAACCTAATAAATTATTATTCTATCTCAAAAGAATAATATTACTAAAACGATAGAAAAAAGAGAAAATTGAATAACCGTACAGGCATCTTTTACACATTGCATACGGCTCTACAATGGGATTCACTTTTATACCCTTAACTTACCTTACATTAACGAAATATCTATATATAAATTTATAGGGGATATCATATTCACATAGGTAAATGATCCAATAACCATCCTTCTTTTTTTTTGAGGAGTTAAAAAAATACTACGATGGTTCCGTTGCTTTATATATTAATTTACTCTATTATTTTGCAATCCCAAAGTTTTTTTTATTCTTTCAGAAGAATATATATTATTAAGAGTTTTTCGGTGTGAAAACAAAAAAGTTTGTGACGCTGAAATGTGTCTATATCCTATAAAATAGGAAATACCCTTTATCTCATACTACTCTTTCGATACATAAGTTAACGATTTTGAAAAAAAAAATTTCATATCGAATTCGAAGTGCCATGCTATTATTACTTAATATTCATATTTCATATACTGCGAAGGCATAGTCTTGGTTTCTTTTTTATTTTTAGTTCACATCAAATAAAAAACTCATTGGCGCCAAGCGTGAGGGAATGCTAGACGTTTGGTAATTTCTCCTCCGACCAGAATAAAAGATCCCATTGAAGCGGCTAATCCTATGCATATTGTTTGTACGTCTGGTTGCACAAATTGCATAGTATCATAAATACCTAATCCGGGTATTACCCATCCGCCTGGAGAGTTTATAAACAAATACAGATCCCTGGTCTCATCCTCTATACTGAGAAATACCATAAGACCAACAATTTGATTCGAGATCTCGATATCTACTTCTTGTCCTAAAAAAAGAAATCTTTCTCGATAAAGTCGGTTGAGTGGGCTAAAATTGTATTCCCTCGGAACCGTACATGCATCTTTTAATGCATACGGTTCAATACACATCGCGAAAAAAAAAAAAAGAATCAATGTGTAGATTCCAGTTAAAAAAAAAGAAAAAAATTAATTAAACTTTTCGGATTAACCTCTTATTGATGTATTCGTTCATCGGACTTCAATCCAAATTACAATGTAATTTTCTTGTTCCTGAATGGTCTTCTTGAATTCTTTTAGGTTTATGCTCTACTCCGAGTAAAGATCTGACGGGTTTTGATTTGTATATATAAGCCAAATATCCAACTACTACATCTTTTTGCTACCATTTCTTTTTTTTTTTCAATTCAAATTTCTTTCATGCCTTCTGCCAACTATTAATATTAAATATTCAATGCATTTATCATATTACTCAATTTATTAACAGTTTGAGATCACTTCTTTTATTATTAGAAAGTCGAAATAGAATATAGAATAAAGGATATTAACTAGAAATCCTAGATATATTACCAATTGGTTTTTTCTAAACGGAGCCTGGATACTTCATTTTATTGTTCGACCCAAAGCAACCATAAATTATTCTAATTGCTACTATTAATCTGTATATCCCCCAAAAATCAATTTATTTTTTTTGTTCTAATTTTATTCGCTGCATTTCACGCTCCAAATTTTTGATGATTCAATCAATCTTTCTTGGGCGAAAGAGAGGATATCTCAATCCGGTAAGAGAATGGGGAAATACCATATAACCAAATAAATATGACAAGTCGCACTATACGTCAACCCACGATGCATCTTCTTCTCCAGGATTTCGAAAAGGTACTTTTGGAACACCAATAGGCATTAAACGAAAGAAAAACGAAGTACTATATTTCACTTTGATTTGAAAGCGTAAAAATGGGTTTATTGTCTGAATAATATTTTTATCACCAGAGATCAAACAAAAAAACGACGTTAAGAAAAGAGTAAGACAGAATGAATAAAAGAAATTGGTTACAAATAGGTCTTTTCTTGACGATGATGAACAAATCTAGATGCAGTTATTCCTATAAAATACTAGCAACGCCCTACCATTGCGTATTGGTACTTATCCGGTGTAGAATAAATCTGCTTCTTTTTCTTCCTACGAACAAAATAGTTCTATTTTTATTAAAATATATTATTACTAAAAAATATAGAACAAATTTGAATCCTTTCCCCGAGATAATCCACTAAAAACGGTCCATAGTATAGTTTTTTTACAGTGCAATAAAGTTACATAGCGTCGATTTTTAATTGAAAAACAAAGGGGGGTATTTCTATGGGTTTGCCTTGGTATCGTGTTCATACGGTTGTATTGAATGATCCCGGCCGTTTAATTTCTGTCCATATAATGCATACTGCTCTGGTTGCTGGTTGGGCCGGTTCGATGGCTCTATACGAATTAGCGGTTTTTGATCCTTCCGACCCTGTTCTTGATCCAATGTGGAGACAGGGTATGTTCGTTATACCCTTCATGACTCGTTTAGGAATAACCAATTCCTGGGGTGGTTGGAGTATCACAGGGGGGACTCTAACAAATCCGGGGATTTGGAGTTACGAAGGTGTGGCTGGTGCACATATTGTGTTTTCTGGCTTGTGCTTTTTAGCAGCTATTTGGCATTGGGTGTATTGGGATCTAGAAATATTTTGTGATGAACGCACGGGGAAACCCTCTTTGGATTTGCCCAAGATCTTTGGAATTCATTTATTTCTCTCAGGGGTGGCTTGCTTTGGTTTTGGCGCATTTCATGTAACAGGATTGTATGGGCCCGGAATATGGGTATCCGATCCTTATGGACTAACGGGAAGGGTACAAGCTGTAAATCCAGCATGGGGCGTGGAAGGTTTTGATCCTTTTGTTCCGGGAGGAATAGCCTCTCATCATATTGCAGCAGGAACTTTGGGTATATTAGCCGGTCTATTCCATCTTAGTGTCCGTCCGCCCCAACGTCTATACAAAGGATTACGTATGGGAAATATTGAAACCGTCCTTTCCAGTAGTATCGCAGCTGTCTTTTTTGCAGCTTTTGTAGTTGCTGGAACTATGTGGTATGGCTCAGCAACTACTCCGATTGAATTATTTGGTCCCACTCGTTATCAATGGGATCAAGGATACTTCCAACAAGAAATATATCGAAGAGTTAGTGCGGGGCTAGCTGAAAAACAAAGTTTATCTGAAGCTTGGTCTAAAATTCCTGAAAAATTGGCTTTTTATGATTACATCGGCAATAATCCGGCAAAAGGGGGATTATTCAGAGCGGGTTCAATGGATAACGGGGATGGAATAGCGGTAGGTTGGTTAGGACACCCTATCTTTAGGGATAAAGAAGGGCATGAACTTTTTGTACGTCGTATGCCTACTTTTTTTGAAACATTTCCGGTTGTTTTGGTAGACGGAGACGGAATTGTTAGAGCCGATGTTCCTTTTAGGAGGGCGGAATCGAAATATAGTGTCGAACAAGTCGGTGTAACTGTTGAGTTCTATGGCGGTGAACTCAATGGAGTTAGT